TGTGTCTAGATAAACCAAAGTCTCGATAGTTAGCTCTCGGTCTTCCTGTCAAAAAACAACGTCGATGAAGACGTGTAGGGGAACTATCACGTGGTGGAGATTGTAACTTTCCATGAATTTCCCATTTCTCACTCACTGACATAACTTTGCTTAGTTCTTTCTTTGAGGATCGACGAATCAAACGAAATTTCTGTTCTAATCTTTGCCTCTTCTTCTCCCTCTGAATCAAGCTTTTCTTTGCCATAATGGTTTAGTTCCTCCTACAAGTCTCAATAATAAAAATAATAAGAATCGAATCCTAGATGTCAAAATAGAAGAAGGTGTAGCCCCTTCTCCATCGAAAGAAATGACTGATGGATACAAACCATTCACCTAAATTAACCAAATTTACCCGATGTAGGGCAATCAAGAAAGCCGCATAAGTGAATATATAACCTACAGAGAAGTGGGCTAATCCAACCAATCTTGCTTGCACAATGGAAAGAGCTACTGGTTTATCTCTCCATCGAATCAAATTGGCCAAAGGTGTTCGGTCCTGAGCCCATGCTAAAGTTTCGATCAATTCTTGCCAATATACCCGGCAGGAAATTAATCTTTTTTTCTTAGAAATCTTTTTTTATGAAATCCCATAGAATCCAAATCCCATAAGATATTAATTCTAAGAAATCGAAAAACTTTGAATTAGTTACTTTTCTGTTATTCGAAGCGCCTCGTAATCTTCAACCAATTATGCGCTTCAATATAATTACCGGGAGTCAGTGCTATAGCTTGGTTCCAATACTCAGCAGCTTGATCGAACCAAGCCTCCGCAATTTCAGAATCTCCCTGTCGAATGGCCTGTTCTCCCCGGTAAGAATAGGCGCGTCAATTCCTTCCCTTAGAACCGTACTTGAGAGTTTCCTAACTCATACGGCTCACCAGTTATTTGCTGTCTATTTGACTTTACCTATTACTTATTATCTATCGAATAGAATGAGATTTCCGCTAGATTTAGCCCAGTTTTGGGGGGTTTACCAAAAGAGGTTAATAACATAAGTTTTCAACTTGAATCTTGATTAATAATCAGTTTTCTCCTTTCTCCCACCTTCCGAAGATAGGCATTTTTTCCTATTGTTAGCATTTTCTACAAGGTAACTATCTCGTTGAAATTGATATAGAATCCTTGAAAAAGTCTTTCCTTCCTAAGAAGGAAAAGACTTACTATCCTTGGGATCTGATCCTACACCGCTGCTCAAGACCGTAGGGGATCGGCTCTATTACATAAGTGGATTCCTTACTTTTATCTGTCTGATAGTATGTATGGCATAAGTAAGCAGTTCTTAATGGTAATGGATTGGGCCAAAACCTCATTAATTGATCTTTACGGCGCTTCCGCTCTATCAATTAGATTTTTATCCATAGAATAAAGGATCTAGGCATATCTTTTTTCTTCATATTTCGAGAAGTGTCTTTTTCTACAGCTCATAAAAATCGTTATTTTGAACGATCTATATATGTAGAGAGCCTAGTTGCTTTTTAGTATTTCATTAGGAAGGTCTTTCTTTCCTTTCTTCTCTTTCTTTCTATAGTGGAGATAGTCGCACGTAATGGCAGATCACAGCCATATTATTAAACGCTTGTGGTAAGAATGGGTTTCGTTCTAGTGCCCTAAAATAAAATTCTAAAGCTTTTCTATGTTCTCCATTCCTTGTGTGGATAAGGCCTATGTTATAGAGTATATAACTTCGATCATAGGGATCACTTTCTAGTCGCATAGCTTCATAATAATTTTGTAAAGCTTCCGCATAATTTCCTTCGGATTGAGCTGACATCCGTTACGGTCGTTATTCAATTCAAAAATCTCCGTTCCAGAACCGTACATGAGATTTTTATCTCATACGGCTCCTCCCTTATATGCATAATGAGACTATTTTAATCTTTTGTCTTTTTTGATTCCATTTTTTTAGTAGTCTCGTTATGAACTGAGTGGGGCTAATATTTTTACAGGAAATCTCTAGCCAACCTTCCTGCGCAAGAGCTTTTGTTAATTTGGTACTAGATAGAAAAGGTAACTCCAACAATTTCTTTGTCCTCAACGCCCCCTAATTTCCAGGAATTTTTCACTTCAACAGTCTTTGATAGTTATACGGGTAACCAAAGTACGAACGAGACGGATGCTTGTTGTCCCAACCATTCTTTCTAGTCCCAATCCATAGACAGAAAGGAGGTAGTTTTAACAAAGCTTTTGTGTCGTTGATTTCTAGGTGTAGTGCTTTTTCCCCTATGCCGCACCACCTATTGGTACGAGTAGAATAGGATTGACCGACCTGTAATAAAGAACCTATAGATAGGTGTATAACCTTTCGCTCAATACTAAAATCTAGAATGGAAGAATAGCATCTGAGGCTGCATCAATCGGGGATACACGACCGAAGGAATTATTCGATTTCAAAACTTCACCTTCAATAAGCGTAGATTTCTTTCAATAGAAAAAAATCAAATCACACCATCTCTGTAATAGGTAAATGCCTCTTTTGCTCCTGAGGTTGTTGGAATTATTCGTAATAAGATATTGGCTACAATTGAAAAGGTCTTATCCATAAAATTACCATTTATACGCGATCTAGACATAGGCAACAATCCATTCTATAATTCTTTTCATTCCTCCTCGTGGGGAAATAATCCCACAAACATAGGAATTCTAGAGGACGAAATAACATTTTAGAGATTCATAAAAAAAGAAAAGAATTGAATCCAATTTGAATTCATCCAAACTTAGTAATATCAAAATGAAGGGAACTTTTCTGATCTCAGTCAACCAGAAGAATCTTTCCTACGGATTTGAGATTAGGTCGAATTGATTGAATTAGGATCCAAAAAAGAAAGGAAAAAGACTATAATAATTATTGATGATGGAAATGGAAATAGAATAACCTTTTTGGATTGTATGCAGAGTGAGTATACACTATGCAGTCGAACATGGGATGATTCACGAATTTGTAATAGATCTATCGAGTAAGGGATTTTTTGATGAAGACTTTAAAACAAGAAAGGAATTTGCAAATTGTTATGGAATCGTAATAAAAAAGATCATGATCGAAAAGCATAAACCCATCAATCAATTGATTCCTTATCATTCATTGATTGACTTCGGTATAATATCAGAAAAAAAGGGTCGGAAGTCTTCTCGTCGCAAACAAATAGGAATAGATATATGTCTTTATTTTAGCTTTTCAGAAAAGACTTTTGATTGTAACCCATCAGGTGTTAAAGTCAATCTTTTGAAAAAAAAAGATTGTCTATTTTTTAGTTCGTTCGAATAGGTTAGTCGGATCTATCCACACCAAAATTCAATATCAATAGGAAATCAGAAGGACTGCCTATTTATTTGCTTTCTGGTTCATAATGATTTTATAGGAGAGATGGCCGAGTGGTTCAAGGCGTAGCATTGGAACTGCTATGTAGGCTTTTGTTTACCGAGGGTTCGAATCCCTCTCTTTCCGTACCTTCATCAATTTCACCAACATTCCTGACCGCAACAACTCAAACAACAAGAGATTCCATTTTTATAACAAATAGCTCCTCCTTTTTCTTTTCTTTTAATAGAAATCAATTTCCACTAGGATGGACAAGGAATGAAAAAAGATCGGTCAATGTACAATACATGAATGATAAAATCCGGAATATCTGAGATGGGTGGGAGAAAAACCCGGATCAAACCCCTTAAACTTTAACCTAAAGTAAATTAAGTAAATTGTAAATTGACTTCGGTAAAAGGAAGAAGATTGCCCAAATCTATTTTTTTTTTTAAGTCTTATGGGAATAATATTCTACGACTAACACTTCATCTATTTTCAAACCAACCCCCGTACGATCTATTATTTGATTGACTAATCCTCTATAAGGTAATCGATGAAGAGTCAAATGTTTTGGCAATATCTTACGAGAGGATGATTTAAGAGCATTTTGAATGAGAGTTTTCGATTTTTGTGCATCTCGCGACATAATAAGATCTTGGGGTTTGCAACGATAACTTGGTATATCTACTATACGACCATTAACTAAAATATGTCGATGGTTAACTAATTGGCGGGCTCCAGGAATAGTCGGAGCCATACCCAAGCGAAAAAGGATGTTATCCAAACGCATTTCAAGTAATTGTAGTAAAACCAGACCTGTTGTCCCCTTGGCTTTTCTTGCAATACGAAAATATTTAAATAATTGTCGTTCTGTAATACCATAATGAAAACGTAATCTTTGTTTTTCTTTTAAACGAAAACTATATTGAGATCTTTCTCTGAAACGCGATTTCTTTCTACGATAACTTTCAACCCCGGTCTTTTTTTTTTTAGTTTTTTTAGTTAGTCCCGGTAAAGCCCCCAGACGGCGTATTTTTTTTAAACGAGACCCTAGGTAACGCGACATAAAGACTCCCTTTTTTGATATCTTTCTTTAAAGCTAAATAAAAACTGAACTAAATGATCAACGAAGCGAAATCTTATGAAGTATTCTACTCCAAAGAATAATGAAATGAGTCGAATCAAGATTTCGATCAAAGCACCCTTTTTATATCCTTTTTTTTATTAGATAGAATATGTATATATAAAGAATCTTTTCTTCTTGATTTGTTTGCAGGTATTTAACTCTTTCATTCAACTTCTTTTTTCGAGTTAAAGGTATAGAGAAAAATCCTACGACAATTTCTCAAGACAGTCAAGCCCCCCTTTTTCTTTATTCTTCGCGTCCAGGATTACGTCCTGGGTCATTAGATAGGAATCCGAAGATGAAAAGAGAAACAAAGGATGTAACTACTGGCATACTCTAAGACTTGTTTGATCTTCTAGTAGAATTCATTTTTTTTTATTCATGATGATAGATCAGAATCTGATGATTGCTCAGTGGGGTATTCACTCGAATACTCAGTCACTGTCAAACTCCCGTTTTCCGGTGGTGCATCACTAACAAAAACAAAGTATATATGCCAATAGCAATACCAATAAGTACGTAAAAAGAAACTGAAAGGATCTTTGGAGTTACGATAAAATAAACTCCAGTAATTGAACCAATAGCGCTTAGACTGGCTATACCAATAGAAACTCCAGTAACGGGACAAGCGCTGATTTTCAGCTTCACCAAGGTCTTGACAGGGAGATTCAGTCAGGTCTTCAAATTGTATCCCAAATTGTATCCAATACCTAAGGTAATCATCCTGATTATACTTCTGAAACTTCAAGTCGTTATAGCAGAACGCCTTCCAATAGGAAGAGGAGTCGTCTGAACGTGACTCCCAAAATTCTGACCACCGTGAGTCCCAATGCGTGGACCAAACAGATTCCCATTTCTTATCCCAGAAATGATTTGCCGACCTTCTGACCATTTATATACGTCTTATTTATTGAATAACTTCTTCATTTTCTTTATTTGAGTTATTCTTTTCTTGCCATTGTCCTATTTAAAGATCTCATTGGCTTTTTCCAATGTATAAAAGAAAGATTCCAATGGCTTTTGCTACTAGAACCTTCCCGACCACGATCTTTTCTTTTTTTTTCTTTTCTAGGCATTTGACCTTGAAAAGAAAGAGAGATTAGATTGATACTAGATAAGCAAAAAAGTAGTAAATAGAGATTGATCAATCTAAAAAAAGAGTGGCTTCCTTCGTTTCTATGGTTATTTCTTAAACGGTGAGGACCTTTCTATACACCGGAGCTCTTTACTTCATAGTCCATCTTATTCCTAACTTGTACAGTTCTACTTCCTTGGCCCTACCCATGAATTATCCAATAAGAGGTCTTTCACAACGAGATCAACCTATACAGTAACGGTATCTCATTTGGAAGATTAGTGAGTTCGCTGACCCTCTTAGTCCGTTTTTCCAAGAATGTGAGCAGCTTCTTTTTGCTTTTCAAATCGAGCTTCTCCCGCTTAATGGATAAGATCTTCTGCCAATGGGAAATTGCTTCAGTCTGATCTTAGATCGAGCTGATTAGACGAATCGAAACCATACAATGAAAAGGAAATGGATATGAGAGATTCTTTTAGTTTGAGAGAATGTCTAGAGTTCTTTTTTTTCTATTTTTTCTTCTAGCTATAATCTGAACGAGTCACACATACACCCTAGCACATCTTCCTCGTCGTTGCGGGCATCCCCCAAGAGCGGGGGATTTCGTGACATTTTTGATTGGCTTTCTTGGCTTTCTAAAAAGTTGGTTAATAGTTGGCATAGGGAATCTTCCTATCTATTCTATGCTAGATAATACACTTAGATTGGTTTGGGGGTTCCCCAAACCAATCTTGATGAATAATTTATTCATTAAGATCTGATCTATTTGAGTTCGTTCGAAAGCCACGCCAAATTACCAAAAGCCATCGCCAAATGACCAAAAGCCATCGCCAAATTCGCTTAGTAATCCAGAATATACTAAGACTTCCAATCAGCAAAATGATGGCCAACCAGATCCCGTCACCTCCAGATGGAGGTGGACAAGAAAAAGGCCTCGCGGGAATCAGCCAGCCAATAGACTCCCGTGTAGCTATGTACTTTCTTGCATTGGTGAAGTACGTCTGCCTTTCTTCTGCTACCGTAGACGTTTCTTTGATTAACAGTCTCTGTCTCAATGGTGCTATCCCTTGCTCAAGGCGAGGACCAAAATAACCAGGTAACCCTAGAAGGGCATTGTTAATCACAGATTTAGCTATGCAGGAGACATCCGAAGTCAGAAGAGCCACGTTGGCCGGGACCCGGATACGGATCCAGCGAGCTTGACGACAGATCACACGATAGCGAAGCTGGCATTCGTAAGGTGATATGATAGCTTGTGTATTAATATGACCCCTAAGAGCTTTATAGAAAAGCTTTTCTCCTGTTGGTATCAGCCTTCTTCCCTGCTGGATTCTAGTTCCGTTAAATTGCTTGGCAGGAATCACAAAAGTCGAATCCCACAGAGGAATCATCCAATCGAAGACGACTTCTTGTATCCTTTCACTTTCACTTGTATCTGCAATAGAAGCAGCGCTTTCGCTCACTTGAGCGAAAGAGTCAGGGGTTTGCCAAAAAACAAACCTTTTTAGACTTTCGTCAGAATTCCTAAACATAATATCTGGTAAATTGAGGGTCTTGACAGTTAATCTACTAGACGGGTTTTCCGAATTATTCAATAACTGCTTAACCCTCTGTTCTAAGATCACTTCTTGTAACGCCGTTTCCTGTAAATCCCGCAGATATAGGATAGCTAATAAGGTTTGTCCTCCGCTATATAAAGAGCTAAAATGTAGATTCAAATGTGCTTTAAGCAATGCTAAACCTACTATTAATTGACATAAAAATTCTACAGGAATTCGGGATCTGGTTATATTTAGTGTCATGGCTTGTTGAAAAAATCGAATTATATAAAAAAAAAAAAGAAAGGAATATTGTTTGTCCAAAAGAAAAGACCGATGCTTTTTTGCCCAAAAATGGATCTTCTTTGCTTCTATATTCTCATATGAGAATGAATTCCCATATGAGATTTGTGTGTAAAAAAAAGAAAGGAATATGCGCTGTCTGTATAATTTATTTGTTCAATTGAAAGTTATCATTTAGTAGGTTTCCATACTAAGGCTCAAGCCAATTTAAGTCCGTCGCGTCTGCCAATTTCGCCATATCCCCCTTTTCAAATTTTTAATGAGGATCTCCATAGAAATAGAATGCCCCTCTCTTTCATTTACATTTATACGTGAACCCATTGAATTTCAGTAGATACATACTAATTAATATACCTCAAGGTATTTTATTTTATCCTCGTTTTTTTTTACAATCGTATTTGATCTAGGCTAGATCCCCTATTTGGTGCAATCATACCTGATTATAGCATTTTTCTATCTAAATTGACTAAATATGTTCCATTTTCCCATGCGATTTCTCATTTCTTTTTTTCTGACTTAATAGTTACTGGATGGATCTTTTGTTTTGTCTTAGATTCCGAATAAACAAGAGTAAATAAGAAAAAAAAGTAGACGAATGTCATATCATGTATGTAATTTTGAAAAATGAATAATAGGAAATAATAGGAATAGAAGTCGTCTTATAGCTAGAACGAATAATTGAATCTAGGTTCTCTCTATTTAAACTATCAAATCCCGATTCGACTTCTCTATTCCAAACTCTAGATTCTATTGAGTTCAAAAAGAGTATTAGACTCTATTAGAATAAAAGAAAAAAAAAAATGAAATAGATAGAATTCAATTACTCTATATAGATTTAATTATAGTTCAATTTCATTATACACTTAATAAAATCAAATTTCATTTATTTGTTCAATTTAATTATAGTTCAATTTCATTATACAAAAATATCTGCATAAAAACAAGGATTTTTTACAATTAGAGTGTAAACCAATTGCAAGGGATGTAGCTCCGCTTGGTAGGGCGTTTGTTTTGGGTACAAAATGTCAAAGGTTCGAATCCTGTCATCCCTACCTATTACTTTGACTCTGGCTACTAAGATGTTTCAGTTCGCCAGGTTGTCTCTTGCTTTTCTATTTTTTTTTTTCTTTTTTTTCTTTTGGAGCTCTGACAGTCGCCTATTTACTGCAATTCCGAGAACGAAACAAACAGCTCCAATACTGATTGGCCCAATAGGAATCGTTACTATTACGCTACTAGTAGCTATTTTAGCTAAAGTCTCGCCAATTTTGTGTAACCCTAACCATAGAGTCTTGATTACTTGTGGATATGTTCTCATTATAAATTAAATGAAATATTTTTATTTCCATGAATGTTTGTTTTATGTTTTTAAAAGTACTTGCCTAAGTTTCAATTTTTCTAGAAATTGGGATCAATTATTTGAAAAGTTCTCTTCTTATATTATAGCATTTTTAGTTGAATTGAAACTCATTCAAAATCTTATATGAATGAGAATCAAAAAGGATATTACACAATTACTCAAAAAAACAAGATCTTTTTTTTATTTCTCTTTTTAAAAGATCTGAAAGACTTTGATTTTTTTTTCTTTTCTATAGTTTTCTTTTATATAGTTTTATATAGAACGAATCTTTCATTTGGATTTGCCTCCTTCTTGTTAACTTAACCAATTTTTCACGATTAGATCGATCTTTTTTGAAATGGATTTTGAGAAAGAAATCGCTTTTCTTGCTTCACTATATGCATTTTCTTTTCTCCAAAGATTTTTACGAATCTTTTTTTTGGAAAGAGAAGTACGTTTTTTTGGAACTGCCATTGTTATTTAATAGAAATGTTCTATTGATTGAGTGGTGTGTGTGCCAAAGGCACTCTTGTGATCAATTCTGAGTTAAAGATCGTCAAAAAGAGAAGTAATGAAATAAAGAAATGTGTCTATATTATTACATTACAATTTCGAATAAACAAGAGTAAATAAGAAAAGAAAGTAGAAGAATGTCATCCTATGTAATTATTAAAAATGAATAATAGGAAATAATAGGAATAGAAGTCGTCTTATAGCTAGAACGAATAATTGAATCTAGGTTCTCTCTATTTAATTAAACTATCAAATCCCGATTCGATTCTAAAAAGAGTAAGGTAAAGAGAAATAGAGGAGCAAAGAAGATTAGTCACAGATACTTTCTTCTATCTGGAATCTTCATTACCCCCCATTCCTTCCTATGCCAATACTTATAATGACGCCAAAATGATTGCAATCAAAATAAGTAACAGGTCATTTGTGTTGCAATCTTCTGTGTCTCAATAAATCATTGCCATGTTTAATCGATCAAAAAAGGGATCTTTTTGATCTTCATCGTCCTCCATTTTTACGAGTGCGCCTTACGTCCTCGATAAACATCTGTCGTACCTCTTGGATAAGGATCTTATAGAAGAGATCAAAAGCTGCCTCTTTGTTGACCCTCTGTTTTATATAATCTTTGAGAATCGTAAAGACTCGTTCAAGAGAGGTTTCAATCGCATCGACTTGATTATTCGATTTTTCACGAATACCGCGAGCAATTTCCTCCTTGATCCTAGATGCTCTCAATTGGAAGTTGTATTGTGTACATGATCGCTCCTGGGATCTTTTTTTTTGAGATCTTATGGTTGGTAGAATCATAGGAATCGATAGAATAGAACTTAATATCAATATATTGATATTAAGTTCTCCTTTTCAGTGGATCTCAATTTGACTTTTCAAGATTAAGATCCAAAGATGATATAGGCGTGCACAAGTACAACTACTAGAAAGACGAATACTAGAAAGCCAAAGATTTTTTCTTTCATATGAGACTCCTTTTAGTTTAGCTCGATTTAACCATCATAGCCAAAAAAAAGATGTTCATTTAACAGTATAACATGACTTATATGTCTATGTCAACCCCGACCCGAGTTAGCATAAACTTTTTCGAATTGGACTCAATGAGATTTTTCGAATTCTAGTTAGAATAGAAATCTAGCTTTTTTATTTTCTTTTTTCATTTAAATAATTCAATAATTTTGTCTTATTCACTCTTTTTTACTTAAATAAATCGAATAAGATAGAAATAGAATAACATATATGTCACCTTACGTGAATACCACGAGCCTCTTTTCCATTCTCATTCAATCACGGCGGGGGGGGGGGAGCAAGGCAAAATAGAAAAACTCACATTGGGTTTAGGGATAATCAGGCTCGAACTGATGACTTCCACCACGTCAAGGTGACACTCTACCGCTGAGTTATATCCCTTCCCTGCGCCCATCGAGAAATACAACTGACGAATCCTAAGGCAAGGGGTCGAGAAACTCAACGCCACTATTCTACTATTCTTGAACAACTTGGAGCCGGACCTTCTTTTCGCACTATTATGGATACGAGAAGAATGGGAGATTTTGGATTCAATTGTCAACTGCCCCTCTCGGAAATCGGATTGACTATGGATTCGAGCCATAGCACATTGTTTCATAAAACCGTATGACGATCAAAATCAAGCGGGTTTTACATGAAGAAGATTTGGCTCAACATTTCTATTCGATATAGGTAGGAGAAGAACCCGACTCGGTATTAAAAAAAGATAGAGGAAGCAGAACCAAGTCAAGATGATAAGGATCAACCCCCTCCTCTTGCGCCAAAGAGCTTACAATTTCCAAAGTAAGCAAAGCAACCATCTCTTTTCCATTTCCATTCAAGAGTTCTTATGTGTTTCCACGCCCCCTTTAGACCCCGACCGAAAAATGAACAAATCCCTTTTCTTAGGAACACATACAGGATTCGTCACTCCAAAAAGGATAATGGTAACCCCACCATTAACGACTTCATTTATGAATTTCATAGTAATAGAAATACATGTCCTACCAAGACATAATTTCGAACTTGCTATCCTCTTGCCCAGCAGGCATGGCCTCCGTGGAGAGGATGATTCATTCGGATCGACATGAGAGTCCAACTACATTGCATTGCCAAAATCCATCTTGTATATTTGAAAGAGGTTGACCTCCTTCCTTCTCTCATCGTACAATCCTCTTCCCGACGAGTCCCCTTTCTACTTGGTCCACAGAGAAAGTAGGACTGGTGACAACAGTTCCTCACGGAAGAAAGGACTCACTGAGCCGGGATCACTCACTAATACGAATCGAGTAGAAAATAACTTGTATACTTTCCCCGCTTCTCTTGCTATGGAGGGCTTGACGCAATCGACCGGATCATAGAAATATACCTTCAACACAACTTAAGCCGTCAAAAAGATCTCAGAAACCCACCAAAGCACGAAAGCCAGGTCAGAAAAAGGATTCCTATTCGAAGAGTGCATAACTGCATGGATAAGCTCACACTAACCCGTCAATTTGGGATCGATCTTGGAGATATGGAGAAGGAATTGGAATGCCAGAATATTGATTCATACAGAAATGCATATATAACAGATAACAGATTGAAGCATGTGACAAAGTGACTAGTCAAGAAATGTGGAGGGAAGCGGGTTAAATGGCCAATACTATAGTAAGAGGAAGGATTCCTCTTTGGATAATCGGTAGTGTAACTGGTATTCTTTTGATCGGGTTTGTACTAGGTCTGCTCTTTTCAAGATTGATGAGAAAGAGAAAGAAGAAAAGAAAAAGAGATTGAATGACTTAAGATAAGAGTCGACAATTACTTATAAAAAGAGAAATCAAAAAAAGATCAATAAAGGAAGCAACTCTTATCTTATTCTATTTCTATGAGAGAATAGAACTTGAGTACTTGACTGTCTTGTTGAATCTTGCTATATTCATTATATAGAAATCAAACTTACAATTGACTTTGATCAATTTTTTGAAAAAAAAACCATAGAAGATTTTTATAAGGAGGTACTCATAATGTCTCCAAAAACTATTCACTTCCTTGCGGTGGTAGTCATGTATGGCTACCTCTTTTTTGTTGCCTAACGGTTGAAGAAGAAGATCTTTGTTGACAATTAAGAAAAGATGAGTAGGTATAACTTATTAGATAGCCATTTTAGATACTCATTGACTCTCGTATATAATAAGTTATACCTACTACTACCTACTATTGGATTTGAACCAATGACTCTTGCCGTATGAAAGCAATACTCTAACCGCTGAGT